CTATTAGAAATGCAGTTTCTAGCATTTGATTCCGTACCATTGAAGAATTTAGTCCCACACTTGAAAGATATCCCAAAAGGTCGAGGGAATGATTAGATAATTTATTTATATGGATCCTTTCTGGTTTAAACCACATGTAAAAATAACATTGCCAGAAATTTACAAGATAATAATTCCATTTATTCATCAAAAGAAACGCCCCTTTTGAAACCAAAAGGGCTTTTCCTTGATACCTAACATAATGCATGACAGGATCCTTAAATGACCATAAAATGGCCTGAAAATATTTACTAAATATTTCTACAAAAAGATCTCCTTTTTCATAGAAATGGATTCGGTCAAGAAAGGGTTTATAATATTTTGATTGTAAATGAGCAGATTGATTGCGGAGAAAGGCGAAAATCGATTCATATTCATGTACATGAAAATTATATACGAAAAATAAAAATCGTTTATTTCTTTTTGAAAAAGAAAAACTAGATTTCTTTGAAGTAATAAGACTCGTCCAATTACGATACTTGTAAAGAAAAGCCCGTAATAAATGCAAAGAAGAAGCATCTTTTACCCAGTAGCGAAGAGTTCGAACCAATATTTCCAGATGAATAGAGTGGGGTATTACTAGATCTAACACATAATTTAAATGTGAAAATTTGTCCTCTAAAAAAGGAAATATTGAATGAATTGATCGTAAATTATGAGATTTGACTATTTCTTTCCCTTTTAGGGAAGGTATTACTCGGAGAGAAAATGGAATTTCTACAACGACTACAAATCCGTCTAATATAATTTGAGAATAGAAAGTTGTGTTGTACCCAAAAAATGGATTTTGGTTAGAATCAGTACTCAAAAAACTCAAATGATTCTGTCGATCCGTTTGAGTAATTAAATAAGTAATTAAACGTTTCACAATTAGTAAGCTGAAATTATTGTTATAACCTACCTTTTCCAATTCCAATGAAATGAATCTAGTTAAACTATGATCATGAGCAAGTGCATAAATATACTCCTGAAATATAAGCGGATATAGGAAGTCGTGCTGCTGAGATCTATCTAGTTCTAAATATCTTTTGAATTCCTCCATGAATTCCTCCATATAAAATTAAAATGGAACCAAAGATAGAGGATTTTTGGGGGGGTTTCTCAAATGATACATAGTGCGATATAGTCAAAACAAGGTATTGCGAGTAAGAAAAGATCCCTCGGTAAACTTATCAACGGATTCTCTACCCTCTCCTTTTCCATTGAATTTAATTGATTTGTGTTCATTATAGGATAAGAAAGAAGTCGGCTAGAAATCCTTTATTTCTTTTTTTTTTTTTTCAAAAAAAAATCGCTCTTTTGATTTTGGAAAAATCAATTATCAATATGCTGTTTCTTCTACACACCAACCTCCATTCTATAAGGGAGGATCCAATAGTTAGGATTCATTATAAAATAGATAATCCACGTATGAGAAAAGCCTTTCTCGTACCCACACAACAAGCACTAATATATTTTTAACCTATAATTAGATGGGGTAATCATTCAAATTAAGAACAGAAGCTCGTGGCTCTTTACTTTCCCTAGAATTGATTGAAGCCATAGGGCTCTATCCATTTATTCATTCGACCCAAGAATTTTTTTGTTAGTTTCAAGAATTCGCCATTGCTACGACATGCTATTTTTTCCATTCATTCCCCTTCAGGATCAGTCGCGGTCTTCCAAACTTTACCAATGGTATGGACGAATCCCTTACTTCATCCAAATGTGTAAAAGATCTTAGCCGCACTTAAAAGCCGAATACTCTACCGTTGAGTTAGCAACCCAAATAAAATTATATGTCGAAATACTTAAAATCAAAATAAATTAAAGAAATTATACGATGAAATCCAAACATTAAACTAGCAGAAAATTTTTGAATTGATTAGGAACATAAAAACAAATCGATCAAACAAAAAATAATAGAAATTTGCGAAAAAAAAGAGGGTTTCTTGGATCAATCTTGTATCAAAATGAACCCAACGAACCCATCATTTTAAAACCAAACCTATGGTACATAAATAAACAGATACGCTTAAAATTATATTTGTTCCATACATTGTTGTCAATATAATAGAAATTTGCGAAAAAAAAAAATATCAAAATAAATAGACCGCACTAAAAAAAGAGGACTCGTGTTGGATTGGCACTACCTAGATACAAAAATATTAAATAGAAAAATCAATAAGAAATTAAGCTTTCTTATTCCATTTCTATTTGAATAAACCCAAGATTCTTTTTTCTAGTTCCTTAATTTTTTATTTATTAATTTAATCGTTCGAAAACTACCAAATTGAAGAGATTGCCAGAATTTTTCTAGGATCACTAAATTAAGAGATTTTGGTTTTACTGTTCTAGAACATAGGGAAAAAATGAATTGGTATGAATAAAGCAAAAGAGAAAAAAAAAAGTTAAGAGAGTGATTACTCCTATATAGTTTTATCCAACCTTTCTCTAGTTTTTTTATTTCCTTAATTTGATTTCGTTTGATTAGAATGAAGTTCCTTAAAAACCTCCGCTTTACTTAAAATATCCCGAACGGTTTCTGTAGGTTGAGCACCTTTCTCAAGGAAATATAAAATAGCGGGAACATTTAAATAAGTTTGATTCCTTATCGGATCATAAAAACCTACTTTACGAAGAGCTCTTCCTTCTCTTCGAGATCGAACATCAATTGCAACGATTCGATAGACGGCTCATTAGGATAGATGTAGATGAATAGCCCCCCCTAGAAACGTATAGGAAGTGTTCTCCTCATACGGCTCTTGAAAAATGATTAAAAGTTCTATTTATGTATAGAATTACATACAATAAAAAATGGGTCAATAACACGTCAATTAGATTATAGGTTCAACCCCCCTTTTATTTGCAACTTCCTCAAAAAAAAAATCATTTGTACTCATAACTCAAGTTAGATAACTCTCACGCGGCTCAAAAGAAACTATTTTAGCATTTGATTTATTGAGTGGTCTTTAAACCCCCCCTTTTTTTATTTGTTTCGTTTCAAATTTATTTGAATTTTTATGGTCCGGTTAGGGAAACAATGGAAAGAGTATTTTCTTGTTTTAGGATCCTTTTAATCTTTGTTTTAAATCATTGGGTTTAGACATAACTTCGGTGATTCTTAATCCTTTCAAAATGGTAGCAACATACCCTTTTGCGATTACTTTATAGTAAAGAATCATAGAAATGGAAAAGGTTGATTCTCATGTAATACACTTTGTATAGAAAGAGTTTTTTCAATTCCAAGAACTTTTATTTTAGATTGGAAACGTGAACCCTTTCAATTTTTTTCTCAACGATATACTTACGAAGTTGTTTCAATTTATTGATTGGCATTAACCCTAGACCTTTGCCTCTGAGAAATAAATCAATACTTTCTACTCGAGCTCCATCATGGACTATTTCCATTACAACCCAATGAGGTTTTTAGTGAAACAGACTAAATGATGTCGAGCTAAGAGCACCTTCATTCTTAGATAAAATGGTGGATGTAAGAATCCACAACGGATCGTGTCTTTCAAGCCGCACGTTGCTTTCTACCACATCGTTTCAAACGAAGTTTTACCATAACATTTCTTTAATTTGGAACCCGTAAGTAATTGATTCAATTAGGGAATCGTGAATAATCATTGGTTCATTTGGTAAATAGTAATTCATCCTTTTTCTTCTAGATAGACGGCTAGAAAATTTTCTGAAGAGGTTTTAGCACGAATTCTACGTAACCCCAAGTTTATTGTAGAGTATAAATACAAGATTTTTTTAATTATCAAAATTCTTATATTCTAATTAGATATTTCAATTTTCAATTTAAGAGATCATACAATTTTTCTTTCACAACGAAAAAAGACTCTGACTCAAATAGAACTCAAATAGAACAACAATATATCCATATAGACTATGCATTTCCTCATTTTATATACTATATATACGTATTTTTATATTTTGTTTAATTTGAGATTCATTAATCTTTCTATAAGATTTTCATAAAAGAAAAAGTAACGTAAATAAATGAATCCCTTACTATCTCAATTCTTCCAACTCGTCCCATAGATTTATAATTATTAATTAGAGTCAAACATGAAATATCTAAAAATTCAAATAAAATAGATGGAATAATTTGAGTGTTTATTAATGAAATTCGGACCGACAAAGATATTGACCTTAATACTTTCGCTTGCTAATTAACTTGAATCTATTCCTAATATTCGGGGGCCTTTTGGGGGGATACTGACTATCTTATATAGGCATAAAGCCGAATAAGTATAGATTAAGTCCTTCTTCAAATTGAATTAAATTAGAATACGAATAACTCCCGAATCATTCAATTTAGAATGGAATATGGTCTGGGACGGAAGGATTCGAACCTCCGAATACCGGGATCAAAACCCGTTGCCTTACCACTTGGCGACGCCCCATTAAAATTTCTATTTGACACTAATTAAAGAATAATGCTGGTATTGGTTGATCGTCAATTCTCGTACAAATATCTAATTTAGAGAATATATTCTTGCTAAGATTTTGGTACGTATATATATAGAATTAAATTGAATTTATTGATCATTACATATAATTCAATTAAGATATTGTATGAAAGTCAAATTTCTTCTCTTCTATTTGAGAATGGAAGAATTTTGATTGAGTGAATTGAAAGAAAAAGAAGAATTATTTCTACCTTACTTTCTTTCTTTTGACTTCATATCAATAACTCAATCAAAAGTCAATTATCTCCAAGAACAAAATTTCTGTTATGCTTAATATCTTTAGTTTGATCTGTATTAACTCGGCTCTTTATTCGAGTAATTTTGTCTTCGCCAAATTACCCGAGGCCTATGCTTTTTTGAATCCGATTGTAGATGTTATGCCAGTCATACCTCTGTTTTTTTTTCTCTTAGCCTTTGTTTGGCAAGCTGCTGTAAGTTTTCGCTGAGATCTTTAATATTATCCTAGAAAATTCATGATTTATTTCGCAAAGTCTATCAATTGAATCAGATAAGTCTTACAATAATGACTTCTTAATTCAAAGAAACTCTTGGCTAGACGCAATAAATTTAAATCACCCCGTTTTATTTTCCAGCGTAAAGACACTAATAAATCCTATTAATATCAGAGTCTTGTAGAATATAGAATTTTGGATATGAAATAAAATTTTAGTAATGAAAGACTCTGATGACAAAAGAATTTTCATAAATTAGAAATTTTTATATTTCGAGAAAGCGCTTCATTTGGTAATGGTAAAATAGGATATGTTATGTGATATAAAAACAGACGATCTATTCCCTCTTTTTCCCCAAAAAAGATCTTGGAGATTGTGTAATGCTTACTCTCAAACTTTTCGTTTACACAGTAGTGATATTCTTTGTTTCTCTCTTCATCTTTGGATTCCTCTCTAATGATCCAGGACGTAATCCCGGACGTGACGAATAAAATAAAAAATTGAAATTTTTGAAAGATAAATGAAATTCAAATATCAAATCATCGGGGGACGCGGAAAGAGAGGGATTCGAACCCTCGGTACAAATAACTTGTACAACGGATTAGCAATCCGCCGCTTTCGTCCACTCAGCCATCTCTCCCAATTGAAAAAAAAAAAAGATTACTATGTTACATTACACATAAAGCAAGGATTAAAAAAGTCTTTCTTTTTATCTTTTTATTAGAGATATAGATAGATTAGATGTATATCATTTTTATCAGCAATTCAATTTAGATAAATAAAGTAAGAGCTGAAAAGATCCAATCTAAAAAAAAGAGAAGACTTCGGGTTTTCATTTTGAGCAAAAGGGCCCTTTTCTTTTACTCTCACGGACGGGCTCTGGCTAGGTCAATACCTAGCCGGGTCCTTTGCCAGACCCTCTTTTTTGTTACAACAAATGATAAATAAAACCTTTGAAAAAAAAACAGAAAGACTTCTTAATTTTAGTAAATTAAAACAGCTCGAAAGTAACATTTCTTATTTTTTTATTCTTTATTGTTTTACTTTACCCACTTATATTCCAAAAAAATAAAAAGAAATTCTGGACTCTTACACAACGCATTTTTAGGTTATGATTTTGGTGCTTTTAGAAAACCATCTCCATCAAAATTTCTTCAGTAAAAGAAAGAATTTTTTAATTTAGTTTTTTAATCTTGTCCTAATTTAATCTCGCAAAAATAAGATTAACACTCTAATTTTCACAATTCGTTTAAGATCCTATTTTGATTAGATACCAAATTTCTCTGTTCGACAAAAAATCAATTTGTATACAATAATCATATTGTAGCGGGTATAGTTTAGTGGTAAAAGTGCGATTCGTTCTATTAACCCCCTTAATAGTTAAGGGATCCTTCGGTTTAATTTATATTCCGATCAAAAACTTTTTTTTTCTGAAAAGGATTAAATCCTTTACCTCTCAATGACTGATTCGAGGAAAAATAGAAATTCTCGTGATTTATAGACAAAGGTTAATTTGAAATTGAAAAATTAGATTATAAAATTGCGAAACATAATTTGTGAATTGGATTAATACTTCCAATTAAATAATTATGAATTAAAGATCCATGGCTGAAGATAGAAAAGTGGATTTCTAACCGTAACTAAATCTTCAATTTATTCTCTATCAACGCAAAATTGAAGCAAAATAGCTATTAAACGACGACTTTGGTTTACTAGAGACATCGACAGATTGTTTTAGCTCGGTGGGAACAAAGTACTTTTCCTAAGGATTATTTTAAATAGAAATAAAGAACGAAGGAACTAGAAAGATTGTTACAATTATCTTCTTCTAGCAGGATCATCTAGAAAGCAAGTCTTTTTTAATTAAATATATTCAGACAAAAAGCTAACATAGATGTTATGGGTAAGAGTAGAATTTTTATTCACATCTTTTAGATGTAGGAATTTATCCATATTCCATAAAGGAGCCGAATGAAACCAAAGTTTCATGTTCGGTTTTGAATTAGAGACGTTAAAAACGTTGAATCGACGTCGACTATAACCCCTAGCCTTCCAAGCTAACGATGCGGGTTCGATTCCCGCTACCCGCTTTCCGCCCTCTCGTCTCGAATCTATAGATTAATTAATATATTCATTCTTTATATTTCTTTCTTCTTAATTACTATTACTAATAATAGGAAGAAATATAAAGAATGGATATATAAAATTTTGACTTATATAGTCACTATTTTCATTCGCTCTTTAAGAATTAATACATGATTGAATTAAATATACAATTCTCAAAATATCTCACATCCAATCTTATTTCCCCTTTTTCCAAACAAGAGGCAACGAATCAATGAAAAGCGTCCATTGTCTAATGGATAGGACAGAGGTCTTCTAAACCTTTAGTATAGGTTCAAATCCTATTGGACGCAATGGCAATGGATTTTCATCGATTTTATTATTCCTATGTCAAAAAAGACATTTTGAATGATTTGAATCAGAGAGGCTTGATTTCTCTTTCTTTTTTATCTAAAAAAAGCATCAATTTTTTTATGCTTGTT